GGAAGAATCCGTACGAATCGGATTTATTGAGGAACGTATCGAGAGAGAATTGGATTTGGCTAGACAATGTGTGGTTGGTAAACAAGGTACGGAATGTATCGTCAAATATTCAATATGATTCCACAAGATCTAGTTTCACGGATTCTAGCCAATTGAAAGGATCTTCTGATCAATCTAGAGATCGTTTGGATTCCATTAGTAATGCGGATTCGGAATATCACACATTAATCAATCAACAATTAAAAGAAAGATCTATTCGTTCTTTTTTCTCTGGCAGATTGTCAGAACTTCATCTGGGTTCAAATCCTACTGAGAAGCCCACTAAAGATCAGAAATTGTTGAAGAAACATCTTGTTCTTTCTTTTGCCCCTTCCAGGCGATCGGAAAATAAAGAAATGATTAATATAATTACGTATAGCGTCTCAATTCATCCTATTTCATCTTCATCAGATCCGCGATGTGATATGGTTCCGAAGGATGAATCGGATATGGGCAGTTCCGATAAGATTTCATTCTTGAACAAAAATTCATTTGATTCCTGCGGATTGGATAAAAAAAAATTCTTGACTCTGAATCATAGAACTATAAGGAAATATACGATCAACCAACATTTATCGAATTTGAAAAAGAGCCAGAAGAAAAGGTTCGATCTTCTTAATCCTGATTACAAATGGTTCAATGGGAGCAAGAATTTCCAGGAACATTTCGTTTCTGAGCAGAGGAGCCGTTTTCACGTAGTGTTCGATCGATTACGTATTAATCAATATTCGATTGATTGGTCTGAGGTTATCGACAAAAAAGATTTGTCTAACTCACTTCCTTTTTTCTTTGTGAGTTTCGGGAATATCCCCATTTCTGAATTGAAAGATCAACTCTACAATCCGTTGTTAGAATCAATAGGTCTTGAAATCGTTCATTTGATAAAATTAAACCATGATACTTTCCAAAAATCGAAATTATTATTTATCAATGCAGGAACAATATCACCATTTTTGGTCATACCAAAGTGGATGGTTGACTCATTCCATACTAGAAATAATCGCAGGAAATCCTTTGGTAACACGGATTCCTATTTCTCAATGATATCCCACGATCAAAACAATTGGCTGAATCCCGTAAAACCATGTCATCGAAGTTCATTGATATCTTGTTTTTATAAAGCTCAATTCTATTGTTGTAACAAAAGATTCCCTTTTTATATCGAAAAGGCCCGTATCAATAATTCTGATTTTACGTATAGACAATTCCTCGATATTCGCAACAAAAGATTTTCTTTGTGTGTCGGTAAAAAAAAACATGCTTTTTTGGAGAGAGATACTATTTCACCAATCGAGTCACAGGTATCTACCATATTCATACCTAACGATTTTACAATTCGACCCGATCTATTCGTTCGTAGAACTATTTACTTGATCACAGACATTTCTGGAACACCTATAACAGGGGGACAAATAGTCCATTTTGAAAGAACTTTTTATCGGCCTCTTTCAGATATGAATCTATCTGATTCAGAAAGGAAGAACTTGCATCAGTATCTCAATTTCAATTCAAACATGGGTTTGATTTACACTCCATGTTCTGAGAAATATTTACCATCGGAAAAGAGGAAAAAACGGAGTCTTTGTCTAAAGAAATGCGTTGAGAAAGGGCAGATGTATAGAACCTTTCAACAAGATAGCGCTTTTTCAACTCTCTCAAAATGGAATCTATTCCAAACATATATGCCGTGGTTCCTTACTTCGACAGGGTACAAATATCTAAATTGTCTATTTTTCGATACTTTTTCAGACCTATTGCCGATACTAAGTAGCAGTCAAAAATTGGTATCTATTTTTCATGATATTATGCACGGATCAGATATATCATGGCGAATTCTTCAGAAAAAAGTTTGTCTTCCACAATGGAATCTGAGAAGTGAGATTTCGAACAAGCGTTTACATAATCTTCTTCTGTCCGAAGAAATGATTCATCGAAATAATGAATCACCATTGATATGGACACATCTGGGATTGCCAAATGTTCGGGAGTTCTTCTATTCAATCCTTTTTCTTCTTCTTCTTGTTGGATATCTCGTTCGTATACATCTTATCTTTTTTTTCCGAGCCTCTAGTGAGTTACAGACAGAGTTCGAAAAGGTCAAATCTTTGATGACTCCACCATACATGATTGAGTGGCGAAAACTTCTGGATAGGTATCCTACATCGGAATCGAATTCCTTCTGGTTAAAGAATCTCTTTCTGGTTGTTCTGGAACAATTAGGAGATTCCCTAGAAGAAATACGGGGTTCTGGTGGCAACATGCCATTGGGTGGTGGTCCCGCTTATGGGGTCAAATCAATACGTTCTAATCAAAAATATTTGAATATTAATCTCATCGATCTCATAAGTATGATACCAAATCGAATCACTTTTTCGAGAAATACGAGACATCTAAGTCATACAAGTAAAGAGATCTATTCATTGATAAGAAAAAGGGTGAATGGTGATTGGATTGAGGAGAA